GAATAAAGCATAGGTATTTCGCCTATCGTTAGAATTTTCTGAAAGGTAACTATCTCGCTTTCATCTTATCTCGAAATTTATATAGAATTTTTGAAAAAGACTTTCAATGAAAGACTTACTATCTTTGGGATCTGATCCTACACCGCTGCTCAATATCTTAGTCGTTAGTAGGTCCACTCTATTACATAAGTTGATTCCTAACATTTAGCGCATATCATGACATAAGTAAGCAGTTATTATTGGCTCGGTACCAAACAAACCTCGCGACTTGATCTTTACGGCGCTTACTCTATCAATTAGATCCTTTATCCATAGAAAAAAGAGCTAGGCATATCTCTTTCTTCCTATTTCGACTTGTACGAAGTTTCTTTCTTTTCTACAGCTGATAAAAACCGTTCTTTTAGCCGATCCATATGTAGAAAGCCTTTTTTCTAGTCTTTACTAGCGGATTTTATCGTTCTTTCTATAGTGGAGATAGTCGCACGTAATGACAGATCACAGCCATATTATTAAAAGCTTGTGGTAAGAATGGGTTTCGTTCTAGCGCTCGAAAATAATATTCCAAAGCTTTCGTATGTTCTCCGTTACTTGTGTGGATAAGTCCTATGTTATAAAGTATATAACTTCGGTCATAGGGATCAATTTCTAGTCGCATAGCTTCATAATAATTCTGTAAAGCTTCCGCATAATTTCCTTCGGATTGAGCTGACATCCGTTACGGTCGTCATTCAATTCAAAAAATCTCCGTTCCAGAACCGTACATGAGATTGTCATCTCATACGGCTCCTCTCTTATGTGCATAATGAAAATAATCGAGGGACTCAAAAATTGAAAATATTCTCATTATGAACTCAACAGGGCTGGTGTTTTTACAAGAAATCTCTAGCCAACCTTCCTGCAAGAGACCTTTTCTTAACATCAAACGTATTCGTAGTAGAGAGAAATGATAACTCCAACAATTTCTTTGTTCTCAGCGCCCCCTAATTGCCAGGAATTCGTCACTTCAACAGCCTTCGATGGTTATACGGGTATCCAAAATACAAACACGATGGATGTTTGTTGTCCCAACCATTCTTCTTAGTCCCGAGCCTGCTAAGGAACGGGCGAATTTCTAACAAAGGTTTTGTGTTATGGATTCCTGGGTGTAGTGCTTCTTCCCCTATGCTGCCTATTGGTACTAGTAGAGTAGGATTGACCTGTAATAGCGAACCCATAGGTAGAAACCGCCGCTCAATACTAGAATCGACAATTGAAACATAGCATCTTAGGCTGCATTAATTGAGGATACACAACCGAAGGGGTTGTTCTATTTCCAAACTTTACCTTCAACAAGCGTAGATTTCTTTTTCTTTTTAGCCCGCTCCCGAATTGTGTGTATTTCTCGTAAGACTAAGAGTAAAAAAAATCAAATCGCACCATCTCTGTAATAGGTAAATGCCTCTTTTTCTCCGGAAGTTGTGGGAATTATTCGTAATACGATATTGGCTAGAATTGAAAAGGTCTTATCAATAAAATTTCCATTTATCCGCGGTCTAGGCATCGGTAGCAATCCATTCTATAAGTCTTATCATTCCCTCTCTCATGGAAATATGATCCTACAAGGAAAAGACTGGTACAGTACGAAATAACATAAAAACAGATTCATTAAAACTTCAAAAAGGGGGGGCCTTCAATTCAATATTCAAATTGTTCCTTTTTGACAGTAATTGATAAGAACTAAGAACGAAATATTGAAACCCGATTCAATTTCATGCTACTGTCATAGTATACCAACGACAGAAACTATTCTGATTTCAGTATTAAAATCTTTTTTGTTAGGAATGAATATCGATTTTTATTTGATCTATTGTGGTTAGTAAGATCGGTGAGTTGGGTGAAGCTACGGAAAGAGAGGGATTCGAACCCTCGGTAGACAAAAGTCTACATAACAGTTCCAATGCTACGCCTTGAACCACTCGGCCATCTCTCCTACATAATAATTAGGATTCAAAAACAGAGTGAATTGAGAGTCATCATAGTATGTAGATTGTGAAGAAGACTATTTGACTTGCCCCCGTCTTTCTTTTTTTATCCAAATTGGGGTGGGGTGACTATCTTACTATTATATTTTCATGACAAGTTAACGTTTTTGTCTATTCAAGTCCAAATTAGCCGCGCCGCTCCTTGAAGCGAGCGATTACCCCGAAATGGTAGCCCAGGACTCGCGCCAACTCGACGAACAGGGCGAATTTGTCGAGTTTCTCCGCATAACATGCATAATTGCAATATAAAAGAGTATGCGGCTCCTGTAATGAAAGTTTCTCTTTTTCGATGTTTTTCAAATAGTCCGCTCTGTCCTCGAAGGCCTGCATTTCAGCATCTGTTAATGGTCTATCGATTCTATCGATCTTGTTAGAAAATATTATAAAATACCGCTCGATCAAAGAAGGCTTGTTTTTCCTCCGCGCTTAAATAGTCCTCTACTCTGGTAAAGTAGAATGCCTCTTTGGACAAGCCCACCCCTCTTTCCAGGACTGTTACATTCTTAAACATAGCTTCTTCCTTTGCCTCCATAGCTTTTTTCCAGGCTCGAGGTGTCTTGTCCAGCCCACGGATTTCGGCATCCGCGCCCAGTTTCCCGATCCCCTCGAAAGACTCGACTATTTGGTGTTTAAACGGGATGCTGTTCGAATCTGCACCTGAACCTGTTGGGACACTTTACTTAAAAAGTTTGGAAATCCAACCTTTCCGCAACCAATGGACATTTTCGCCAATCACCTCCATCAAAGACAAGCGGCGGGCGCGGATCTAGAAAAGTTTTTCTAGCAAAAAAGCTATATTCTTGTACCTCTTCTGCCTCTTCTGTTTGAAAATTCTTATTTTCGTCATCACTACATTCGAGAGTAATAGGAACAGCAATAGGAAATGTATGACCATAGTATTCAATTTGATTGAAGTTCTTTTCTTTTTAAGAGGGGGAATAGAATAACGCGGTTGAAGCCTTCGGTATGATTAGATCGTAAGTATCCTTCAATTTTTCACGATTTCATATAAATTTTGGATTCGTCATCTCAGATTCAAGTTGTGTATCAAGAACAATAATGCGGATCTGGTCGAATGGGAAAATTTCTCTTTGCCAAGGAGAAGGCGCGGGTTCGATTCCCGCTATCCGCCCAATACGAAGTAATTTCTTTAATTCAATAGCTATTCTATTTAGTTTGAATATCTAAATCAAGTATAGAAATCAAGAGTCTATTAATTCGATTAACTCTTTCTTTATTAATTTTACAATTAATTTTACATTGAAATCTGACAAAATTAAGATAGTTAAATAATCCATTTTTTTGTAAAGAAAGTCAAATAGTCTTCTTCACAATCTACATACTAGGACTAGAAATGCGGTACAAGGAATTGCTGTCATTTCAGAGAAAAAGTATAAATAAGCGAAGTACTTTTTCGAATTTCTTTTTTTTTCATAGATAATCGATAAAAAGAGTTTGGCTCTTTTTCCGAACTTGATGTCGATAAATCCGCGAGTCTAGAAATTCATTTCGGCCAATTGAACCTTCTCGAACTGTTTCTTTTTAAGAACCAAAAAGATTTGTGCCAAAATAACAGATGCCAAGAAGAGCAAAAGACCTTGGACACGTAATGGATCTTGAAGTACTATTTCTGCATCTCCTTGACCAAATCCGCCCACATTAGGGTTACTGGTCAACGGTTGATCAAATTTGATAGATTCTCCTTCTGAAACGAGAAGTTCTGGCCCTGGGGGGATAATATCAACGACTAGACGTCCATCCGATGCATCCGCTATGGTTATTTCGTACCCCCCCCTTTCTTTGCGTATGATTTTGCTTACTATACCGGCTGCTGTAGCATTATAAACGGTATTATTACTCTTGCTCCCGTCGGGATAAATTTGACCTCTTCCCCTGTTTCCGCCTACATAGAGGGGATATTTTAAGAAGGGACTATCTTTCTTAGTGGCGGGGTTGGGGGAAAGAATAGGAAAGGTGATTTCACTATATTTCTGACCGGGAACAGGGCCTATGACAAGAATATTCTTTTTATTGGGGCGATAACTCTGAAAAGACAGATTGCCTATCTTTTCTTTTATTTCGGGGGAAATACGATTGGGAGGCGCTAATTCAAATCCCTCCGGTAAAATAAGAACAGCCCCGACATTCAAGGCCCCCCTTTTACCATTAGCAAGAACTTGTTTCAGTTGCATATCATAAGGAATTCGAACAACTGCCTCAAATACAGTATCTGGAAGTACAGCTTGCGGAACCTCAATATCCACGGGCTTATTAGCTAAATGGCAATTGGCGCATACAATACGCCCAGTCGCTTCTCGTGGATTTTCATAACCCTGCTGTGCAAAAATAGGATATGCACTTGAAATAGAAGTCCGAGTTATGATATATATCATGAGCGATACGGAAATGGATCGAATAGTCCGTTCCTTTAGCCAAGAAAAAATATTATTTCTAATTTGCATAGTCCAATCATTGATAAGGAAAATTTCTACAATAAAGTAAGTAGGTTACTAATTTAGTTTCCTATCCACGATTCTGCTATTTACTGGACTATTTTTATATTGGAATAGTATATAGGAAAAATCCCCTGGGTGGGTAGAAATAGAAAAACTAAGTACGATTTTCAATGCTTTGCTTATGTACAACTAAAAAGTAAGAAAAATTCTAATTGGATTTATTTAATATCGAGAGATCATTTTTCACTTATTGAATGATAAATCACTACAAGTGACGGAGATATACGATTTAAATAATAGAAAAGCCAATACTTAAAAATGCTATCTAGAATGACTGGAAGAATAGAAACAAGACAAGATATAATTTGATCATTATGAACAAATCCAAAATCTTTGTAGACAGAGCTAATTATTAGTTCCCAACCACGGGTGGAATGAAATCCGAGACATAAATCAGCTAATAAAAGAATAGAAAGAGCTTTTGTTGTGTCACTTAAGTTATATAGGAATTCCTGAGCCCACG